ATAAGTTGTTTAATAGTTGGCATGTTGAATCATATACATAATGGGCTGGTTTAGATTGATCCTAACCGGATGATTATGAATTATTTCTATTTAATAGAATATTAAACTCGTAGATAAAATCTCAAATCACGGATTTTTATAAAATCCATCTTATTTTCATTCAACTGCTACAAGATCAACAATTCCATAAGCTTGGGCTTCTGTTGCTGACATAAAAACATCTCTTTCCATGTCTTCAGATACAACCCATAAGGGTTTGCCCGTTCTTTGTACATAAACCTTTGTGAGGGTTTCGCGTAGTTTCAGCAGTTCTTCCGCTTCCAGGACAAATTCTCCCGTTTGTGCCTCATAAAAAGAACTAGCAGGTTGATGGATCATTACCCTGATGATATAACAGTTCTCTATCTCGCGTGATGAAACGAAGAGAAAAGAAAGAAAGATAAAGAATAATAGGAAAAAAAAAGATAGAATTGAACAACCGTACGGGCATTATCTTTTGTGCATTGCATACGGCTCTACAATAAAATTGACCCTTACCTTCCATTGAAGAAAGAGAAAAATAGAATCTATCAGACCCAGATGGATAAATGATCAAATTGCCACCCTTCCTTTCAGAGGAGTTAAAAAATACTATGATGGCTCCGTTGCTTTCTATTTTAAAATTGATTCTTTTTTTTGTCTTTGATTCAGCAATCCCAAAGTTTCTTTTTGATCCAATCAAATAAGGAAAAATCTTGTTTTTTTTTTCGCCCTCTTTTTTTATAACATAAATATTGTTAAGAGCCCTTCGATGTGAAAACAAAAAAGTTTGTGACGCTGAACTGGACTCCCGATAGATAAGAGAAATCGGAAATACCTTTTATCTCATACTACTCTCTCGATACATAATCGAATCTTTTGAAAAAAAAACAAGACAAAAATTTTGCATATCGAATTCGAAGTGCCATGCTATTATTACTTAATATTCATATGGCGAAGGCATAGTCTTCTTTTTTCTCTCAAATAAAAAAACCTCATTGGCGCCAAGCGTGAGGGAATGCTAGACGTTTGGTAATTTCTCCTCCAACCAAGATAAAAGATCCCATTGATGCGGCTAATCCCATGCATATTGTATGGACATCTGGTCGCACAAATTGCATAGTATCGTAAACAGCTACTCCAGGTATTACCCATCCGCCAGGAGAGTTTATAAACAAATACAGATCTTTGGTATCATCCTCGATACTGAGATATACCATAAGACCAATAAGTTGATTCGAGAGCTCGCTATCAACTTCTTGGCCTAAAAAAAGTAATCTTTCTCGATAAAGTCGGTTGATTAGGGTAAAATTGTATCCCTTAGGAACCGTACATGCACCTTTTGACGCATACGGTTCAAAAAATAATTGCGAAAAAAAAAAGAATCAATGTATAGATTCAAGTCCTCTTTCTTTGTTCCTATTCTTTTTTCATAGCAGGTTTTTTCTGACTTCTAATGAAAGGACTTTTTCTTCGATTTTTCAATAAAGACGAATTTGAACTTCTTTCTTCCTTATAATAGAAAAAAAGTCACTAAACTTATCGAATTAACTTCTCATTGATGTATTGTTTCATCGAGATTCAATCCAAATCACGATGGTATTTTCTTGTTCCTGAATGGGTCTCTTTCATCTTTTTAGGTTTATGCTCTACTCCGGGTAAAGATCCGCCCGATTTTGATTTGCACATATAGGACAAATCTTCCCATTACCATTTCTTTTTGTTATGACTTTCTTTTTTTTTCAATTCATTTCATACCTTTCACCAAGTATTTAGTTTGAGATTCCCTCGCTTGACAAATAGGATCTCTTTACAAATACCAAACAGGAATCATTTATGATACAAGTAGTAATCATAGATATATTACCAATTGGGTTTTTTCTAAACGGAGCCTGGATACTTCATTTTTTAGTCCAACCAAGCCAACCATAAATTATTCTAATTGATAATAGTAATGTGAATCCCCCCAAACAATGGATCTAATTGCGCTTCACGCTCCAAATTTTTGATGATTCAATTTATCTTTCTTGGGCGAAACAGAGGATATCTCGATCGGGGGAGAGAACGGGGAAATCCCATATGACCCAATATATCTGACAAGTCGCACTATACGTCAACCCAAGCTGCATCTTCCTCTCCAGGACTTCGGAAAGGTACTTTTGGAACACCAATAGGCATTAATTGAAAGAAAAAAGAACTAAGTACTATATTTTACTTTGATGTGGAAACGTAACAACATTATTTTATTGTCTTTATAATATTGGTTTTATCGTATTTATTTTATCCATAGATTAGAAAAATTCATAAAGAAAGACAAAAGAAGAAATAAAGGAAAATTTTGACGAATAGGGCCTTCTAATGAGGAATAAGGAAGGACACATTTACTGATAGAAAATGGTATCAACCACCCATTGCGTATTGGTACTTATCGGGTATAGAATAAATCTGCTTCTCTTTGTTCCTACGAATAGAATTGTTTCAT